AACCAAGAAGAAAAGTTGGATTTGAATAAGGACGAGGACCTGTATCCGTTTCTAAACAATTCGAAAATCTTTTTTCCTAAGCTCCCTGAGCTTTTAAGTGGCATGCTCCGGATGAACAAAAAAGAAGTAGAAACGGTGGTGGGGATGAACATGAATGTCTCTTTTCATAAAATTCCTTTCCTAAACTCACAGCATTGGTTCGACTTAGCCAAGACGGCTGCTCAGAAGATAATACTAAAAATATTATAAATTTATTGAATGAATTATTATTAACAAATTCATCCCTGGATGGATGGCTGGATAAAAGTTTATGCTGGGTTAACCAAAGGAACACACGTGAGATGATATTTTCAAGAAACAAAAAAAACGCACCGGATCTGGAGTTTGAAAAATTATGCACGATAAAGTCGTATCTTAAAGATACATTAAATGGCAGGCGACCGAATGAGCAAAGTACACTTGGAGAAAGAAAAACCATGGAAAATCGCTTTCGTTCTCGTTTATCCTTGCCGGGCCGGGAACCAAAAAATATTTATATTATATAAATTCTTCCATAAATAAAAGAGCCAAAAGGATTCAACAAACAGAAGCTCTTACTCAATATCAATTATCGCTAAATGCAAGGCAATTACAAAATGATTCCTCGTTTGAACAATTTTGTAATTCGCTGGAGCCATTACCTTATATTGGCTTTGATTCCGATTTTAACCAAATCAAATAAATATAAATATATAAATATAATATGGGTCCGGTCCATATTATATTTATATATAAGTTTTCTATTGTTGTTATTTTATTTGTATTTGATACATTGCGGTCAGTAATGTTCGTGAATTAGGTGAAGGAAGTTACGGAAAGAGAGGGATTCGAACCCTCGGTACGAATAACTCGTACAACGGATTAGCAATCCGACGCTTTAGTCCACTCAGCCATCTCTCCCGATTAAACAAAATGAAAAATACTATGTTACACACTATAATCTACTATAATCTAAAGAAAAAATACTTTTTAATTTCTTTATCTTTAGATTATAGATAAATAGAATTTAAATAACAATTAATAGAATGATGTTATAGGGTATATCAATAACTTTATTCTAATTATACAGGGATGGTCCTAAGGAAAAGATAAGGATTCAGATTAAGTAAGGATACAACCCGGAGTATATACAATGAGACATTCCTCTGTTTTAATTCAGAAAGATAGGGGTAGGGCGAAAAAAAGAATTGACCGTTTGAGTATAAAAAAAAGATAATAAAAGAGACATATATATCTGTTATATATCCATCCATATTGAATTGCGGATACATCAATGATAGAATCATTTTCGATTGGACTAAAATAAAGGTCCTACCATGATATGAAATAAAATAGAAAATGAAAATAGATAAGAGATCAAACAAATAGGAGGAAATAGAGACACTTTTTTATATACTATATTATAATTATATAAAAAAAGTGCCTATCGAAAGAATTAAATTAAATGTAAACGTCCTCGGATCCAGAATAAATAAACGAAAGGAAAAAGGAGATGGTATCCCAGTGAGATCCCAGCCTCAAAACAAAAGGGGGTATGGCGGAATTGGTAGACGCTACGGACTTGGTTGGATTGAGCCTTGGTATGGAAACATACTAAGTGATAACTTTCAAATTCAGAGAAACCCCGGAATTAAAAATGGGCAATCCTGAGCCAAATCCTTATTTCAGAAAACAAAAGAGGGTTCAGAAAGCAAGAATAAAAAAAGGATAGGTGCAGAGACTCAATGGAAGCTGTTCTAACGAATAGAGTTGACTGCGTTGATCAAGGATTCCTTTTAAACTACAGAAAGGCTGAACCCGTATACATATAATACAAAAATATCAAAGATTAAAAGATTAATGGTCATCCAAATCTTTATTTTTTCTTATATGATATACAAAATGGAAGAATTCTTGTGATGTGAATCAATTCCAAGTTTAAGTAAGAATCGAATATTCACTGATCAAATAAGTCACTCTATAATCTGATAGTTCTTTTAAAGAACTAATTGGACGAGAATAAAGATAGAGTCCCATTATACATGTCAATCCCAATACTGACAAAAATGAAATTTATAGTAAGAGGAAAATCCGTCGACTTTTGAAATCGTGAGGGTTCAAGTCCCTCTATCCCCATCCCCAATAAAAAGTTTGCTGTACCCCCTAACTATTTAGTTTTAGTTAATGTTAATTAATTAAAAGTCATTCTTTTTTTTTTTTAGATTAGTTATGTTTCTCAGCCATTCTACTCTTTCACAAACGGATCGTAGGAGAAAAGGCCTCTCTTATCACAAGACTTGTGATATATTGTGATATATACAATATATATGTGATATGTGTAAATCAACATCTAGTAGAAAGGAATTCCCATTTGAATCATTCACGTTTAATATAATTATTTAAACTTACAAACAAAGTATTCTTTTTGTTTGAAGATCCAAGACCAAGAAATTACAGGGTTTGGGTAAGACTTTGTAATGCT